TGTTTATATACATCCTTCCTGGTTGAGACCACACATAAAAATGATATTGCCATAAATGGACAAAGAAATATTTCCATTTATTTATCACAAGAGGCGTATCCTTTAAAGCCAGAATTGATTTTCCTTGATATCTAACATAATGCATGAAGAGATCCTGGAGAAACCATAGGCTAGTCGGAAAATCATTAGCAAAGACGTCTTCTACGGGAGGCTTTATTTTTCCATAGAAATATATTCGCTCAAAAAAGACACCGGAAGCTGTTAATCGTAAATGAGAAGATTTGTTGCGTAGAAAAAGTAAGATGGATTCGTATTCACAAACATGAGAATTATACAGGAACAAGAAAAATCTTGGATTACTTTTTGAAAAAATAGAAATCGATTTTTTTAGAAATTTATATTTATGTGGAATAATAAGACTATTCCAATTATAATTATAATACTCGTGAAGAAAAAGCCCTAATAAATACAAAGAGGAGGCGTCTTTTACCCAGTAGCGAAGGGTTTGAACTAAGATTTCCAGATGAATCGGGTAGGGTATTAGTACATCTGATACATAATTTAAACGTGTAAATTTGTCCTCGAAAAAAGGAAATATTGAATGAATTGATCGTAAATTATAATACTTTACGATTTCTGCACCCGTTAAAGAAGATACTAATCGTGGGGAAAATGGAATTTCCACAACAACTGCAAACCCCTCTGATATCATTTGAGAATACAAATTTTTATTGAACCCAAAAACTTTATTTTGGTTAGAATCATTAGAGGAAATAATCAAATGATTCTGTTGATACATTCGAGTAATTAAACGTTTTACAATCAGTAAACTATATTGACTGTCATAACCCACATTTTCCAACAAATTTGATCTATTTAAACCATGATCACGAGCAAATGCATAAATGTACTCCCGAAAGATAAGTGGGTATAGAAGGTCATGTTTCCAAGATCTATCTAGTTCTAAATATCCTTGAAATTCTGCCATTTGAATTAGATTTGAGCCGAAAATACGATGGGATGTATTGGGTTATCAAATGATACCTAGTACGATAGAGTTAAAACAAGGTATTATTTTAATAAATGATTAAAGAATAAAAAAAAAATAATAATAATAAAAATGGATACCTCGTAAAAAGGTACGACTCATCAACAGACTCTCTGTCCTCACTTTTTTCACCCAATTGGTTTATGTTTATTCTCGGATAAACAGATGGTTAGAAATCCTTTATTTTTGCAATCCAATCGCTCTTTTGATTTTGAAAAAAAAAATTTCTTTATCAATATACTGCCTTCTTCATACACATTTATCTCCGCCACATAATAGAGATAACTAATAGTTAGGATTCATAAAAAATCGATAATACACTCATGGGAAAAGCCTTTCCCGCGTCAAGCACTAATATAGTTTTAACGTCTAATTAGATCAGGTAATCATTCAAAAATTAAGAACAGGAGCTCGTTACTTTATATTTTCTTTCCTATAATTGGAACCTATAGCTATAGTTAGGTTCTATCCATTTATTTACTGGACCCAACTTTCAATTTAGTTTGAATTTCTTTGCTTTTTAAAATTTTTTAATTGATTTTATTTTGTTCCAAGCCAAGAATTCAAACAATTTAAACAGGGGTTTGGCCCTATTCCTAAAGAATGAAATATTCTTAGAATTCTCTATTGATACGACATGCTGCTTTTTCCAGTCATTCCTTTCAGGATCAGTCGCGGTCTTACAAACTCTACCGATGGTATAGACGAATCCATTGCTTCATACAAATGTGTAAAAGATGCTAGCCGCACTTAAAAGCCGAGTACTCTACCGTTGAGTTAGCAACCCGAACTAAAATAATTAGAATGTATAGATATAATCGAAATCCCAATAAATAAAGAGATTGAATTGTACGGCGCAATCAATTCATTTAAAAAAATAAAAAAATAAAATAGATTTATTTATTGAATTATAGAATATTGATTTAGAATGAACGATTCAGAAATATAAATAATCAAAAACTATTTGTCGACCAACTCTTGTCTTTTATGTTATCCATTATTATATTATATTTTAATCATTAAAAAAAAAAAAGACTTACAACACATCCAATGAACCCTTTATTTGTTTATTTGAATGAAATAAAATCGATAGGACGGAGATAAATATATTCATTTATCCACGCTCAGATTATATTTATTCGATACACTGTTGTCAATATGAATGTAAATGTTGAGATAAAAAATACAATAGAAAAATAGACAAAAAAAAATAATAATAAATTGAAAAATTGAATTGAAATTAAAACTTCAATTTATTAAAATCAAAAACAAAAACTAAGGATTTATGTTGGATTGGCACTACATATATAATTTACATATAGACAAAAGGGTGTAGACGGACGAATAAATTAAACAAATGAAGTATAAAAACTCCAGGTTTATTCAATTAATATCAATCAATATAAGTAAATAAAGGAAAGATTAACCCTTTGCTTTTTTTCTCCTACATAATGTCGTCTTTTATCACGATAAAAGTCTATTTCCATGTCAATGGGCGTTTTTCAGTGGAATTCTATGAAGAAAGAAAAAAAGCAAAGAAAAGATTATCCAAAACTCTATACAAATCATTCACACTCTCTTTAATTTATATATATTTCGTTAATTGAATTTTGGTTGGTGATTAAGGCGAAGTTCCATAAAAACACCCGCCTTCTTTGAAATATCATGAACAGTTCCTGTAGGCTGAGCCCCTTTTTCAAGGAAATATAGAATAACAGGAACATTTAAATAGGTTTGATTCTTTATCGGATCATAAAAACCCACTTTCCGAAGAGCTCTTCCTTCTCTTCGGGATCGAACATCAATTGCAACGATTCGATAAATGGCTCAGTGGGATAGATGTAGATAACCCCCCCGAGAAACGTATAAGAGGTTTTCTCCTCGTACGGCTCAAGAAAATTCAAGTTATGCTGATGTATAAAATTCTAATGTCAAATATATTCCTAAAATCATCAAATCAATTAGACCAAGAATTTTCTTTCTTTATCATCATATGATTTAAATACTTGTTTCTTATTCTTTCCCCAACCACAAAATTTATTCGTATTTGTAATTTGCACTCTCATAACTCAAGTCGGATAATTCCCAAAGGAAACCTTTTATACGCATTTCGTTTATTGAGCGGTCTCTAATCCCCTTTCTTTTTGTCTGTCTCCTTTCGAATCTATTTTGATTGTTCATAGTTCTGTTCTCGTTGTTGAGACAATTGAAAACGGTATTTCCTTGTTCTAGGATCCTTTATCTTTCTTTGCCTTGAATCATTGGGTTTAGACATTACTTCGGTGATCTTTAATCGTTTCAGTTTCAATCAAAATGGCAGCAACATACCATTTGTTGTGATTTCTTTCGATCAACGAATCATATGAATGGTTGATTCCTGTGTAAAACACTTTTGATTTGATCGAAAATGTTTTGCAAATTCCAAAAAATTTTACTTTTGAATTTGAAACTTTCTTAGAATTGGATCCTTTCGATTTCTATATCGAAAATATACTTAACAAAGTGATCCCAATTTATTAATTGATACTAACCCTAGATTCTTACCCTCCGATAAACGAATCAATACGTTCTGCTCGAGCTCCATCCTGTACTGTACGATACAGTTTACCCCCCCCCCCCAAAAAAAAAAATGAGAGTTATGGTGGAACAGAACAAACGATGTCGAGCCAAAAGCACTTTCATTCCTATATAATTCCTATATAATATAAAAATGGTGGGTGTAAGAATCCACAGCGGATCGTGTCCTTCAAGTCGCACGTTGCTTTCTACCACATCGTTTTAAACGAAGTTTTACCATAACATTCCTTTAGTTTGGAACCAGTATGTAATTAATTCCATTATGGAATCATGAATAGTCATTGGTTCGGTCGGTACCTAGTAATCTATATTTTATTTTTTCCTTCTATACTTCTATTCTATCTTCTATATTTATATTAAATAGAATTTCTGACAACGTCGCAGAAAAAATAAAAATTAACCCCGGATACATATCGTTATAAATATAAAAATTTATACAAAATAAAAATTGATAATATTTTAAAATTAAAATAAAAAAAAACTAAATAATATATATATAAATTGATAATATTTTAAAATTAAAATAAAAAAAAACTAAATAATATATAATATAATATAAAATATAAATAAAAAATAAATATATAAATAAAAAATATATTTAATAATTATAAATAAAAATAACATGACTAAAATTCAAATAAATAAGTTCTTTTTGAATCTGCATCTTCAAATAACTTGATAGTGATAAGATAAATTCAACAATTTCACACTTCTTCGAGTACTAACAACTCATAAGAAATCATCAATTTCAGAGATAGATCACAAATAGATTCTATTCCATCTATGTCTTATTTGAACTCGATTAAATTTGTGAAAAAGATATGATTCAGAGAAAGCTCATTACGAACAAAACTTTTTCAATATTATACTCTTAAATATAAATACAAGGTTGTTCAAAAAAGTAACCTTTATTTTATTCTGATTTATTCTGATAAAATATAAACCACCTATCATAATATATATATGTCATATATATTATATGATATATATGGGTTAAAGCTGCGATAATATCCTACTGTATTGGGTGTGTGGACAGATACGCTCTGGGACGGAAGGATTCGAACCTCCGAATACCGGGACCAAAACCCGTTGCCTTACCACTTGGCCACGCCCCATTTTAACATTTTAAATTTATATTTAATACTAATAAACACTAATATTGGCACTGGTTGTTCGTCAACTTCAGTCTAAATATCTATCAAATATATTAGCTTATTGATAGAATTTTTATACGTGTAGATATAGAATTAAACTGATGAATTTATTGATCATTACATCTAATTCAATTAAGATATTGTATGAAAGTATGATTTATCCTATTCACTTTTGATTTGAGAATTGAAGTTGAAGGATTTTTGATTGGTCAAGTTCAAATCAAAGAAGGGTTTTTGTTAGATCGAAGTTATTTTTATTCATTTACCCTTCTCTAAATAACTCAACTTATTAATAACTCAATCAAAATAAATATAATAACCCTCAAGAACAAAATGTTTGTTATGCTTAATATATTAAGTTTGATCTGGATCTGTCTTAATTCTGCCCTTTATTCAAGTAGTTTTTTCGTCGCCAAATTGCCCGAGGCCTACGCTTTTTTAAATCCAATCGTAGATGTTATGCCAGTAATACCTTTGCTATTTTTTCTATTAGCTTTTGTTTGGCAAGCTGCTGTAAGTTTTCGATGATTTTTTTAATTTAATACGATTTTAAAGAATACTGCCCTGGACAAATTTATGATTTATTCAAAAAAAATTCTAACAATCGATAAGATCAGATAAGTCTTACAGTAGCAACGCTCGATTCAAATATTTAAATTCTGGTATAGCTGTGATAAGTTGGGAACACCACATTTCACTTCCTTATTCTGACCTTTTTCCATTGGAAGACCTCTTGGAGTTGTCCACAATGTCTAATTGTGGGTATAAAAGAAAATTTTTGGTGATTAAAAACTCCAATTTTTTTAAAATTTATTAAAAATGGAGTTTTTGAAAATTCTTTTATTTTTCTAATCTGAAAAGAACTTTAGTTTATTTCTTGGTTTGGTGGCAATTATTTCTTGGTTTGGTGGCAAAATAAAAATATAAAATTATAAAAATTATAGTAGGGTATGCAATCTAAAATACAAATATACAATATACAAATGGGGAATCTACTCTCTTTTTTCTAAAAAAATAATCTTGGAGATTCTGTAATGCTTACTCTAAAACTATTTGTTTACACGATAGTGATATTCTTTGTCTCTTTATTCATCTTCGGATTCCTATCTAATGATCCGGGGCGTAATCCTGGACGTGAAGAATAAAATAAAAAAGAAATAAGGTTTTTTTGTTTTTCTTGCTCGATTTTTATTTTTAAATGTTCTTTAGTAAGATTTTAGATATTTCACATTTTTAACTATTAAAATAACTAAAAAAAAAAAGAACTCGCGAAACATTCGAAAGGAAATAAAAAATTATCGATGAAAATGGAAAGAGAGGGATTCGAACCCTCGGTACGAAAAACTCGTACAACGGATTAGCAATCCGACGCTTTAGTCCACTCAGCCATCTCTCCCAATTGACAAAGGATAATTACTATGTTACATAAGTCAAAATAAGGCTTGAAAAAAGACTTTTATTTAGTTTATTTATATTTTTTTAATATAAGTTTTTAATATAAGAAAAAAGAAAACTAAAAAATAAAAAAAAAAGCCCTCTTTGATTTTTTCCAAAAAAACCTTTTCTTTCCCCGGCTTGGCCTGGTCAGTACCAGGCTGGGCCGGGCCTCTTTTGTTCCAACCAATCAAATTAAAATAATTTTTTTTTTAATTTGAAAACACAAAAGCTTATTATTGATATTGAAACTATCATATCATAAGAGGGGCTATTTTAGTTCGAGTCATAATCCAAACGTCATTTTCTATCTTCATTTTTTTTTAGCTTTATATTTACTCTATTTTCTCTATTTTTATTTAATAAAAAATAAATATAAATTTTTGTAAAGTCCATTTAAATAAGATACGAAAACAAGGGAACTATGAATTCTTGAACAATGCATTTTTATGTTACGGCTTAAATAGTTTTGTCAAGCCATATTCGACAAAAACCTCCAAGCAAAAGATTTGGTATTTAGTTATTGAAATGAGTCCTCGTTTCCTAATCTCATTACGTACTCTCGTTAACGCTCTTATTTTCATGATTCTTTTTTGATCCTATCTTTTGATTACGAAAAAATTTCTTGTTCGACAAAAAGTCGATTTATACACAATAATCGGATTGTAGCGGGTATAGTTTAGTGGTAAAAGTGTGATTCGTTCGATTAACCCCTTAATAGTTAAGGGGTCCCTTGAGTTGATTAATATCCCATTACGATCAAAAACTTTATCTCGTAAAAAGGATTTACTCCTTTACCTCTCAATGAAAAATTCGAGGAAGAATATAAACTCTCGTGATTTGTATCCAAGAGTCAATTAGAAATTGAAAAATTGGATTATGAAATAACGAAACATAATTTTTTTTAATTGGATCAATACTTCCAATTGAATGAGTATGAGTAAGGAATCCATGGATAAAGATAGAAAATTTATTTCTAATCGTAACTAAATCTTCAATTTTTCTTTTTTTTTTTTGTATTTTGTATAAATTGAAGCAAAATAGCTATTAAACAATGACTTTGGTTTACTAAAGACATCGACAAATCTTTTAGCTCGATGGAAACAAAATGCTTTTCCTAAGGATTCTATTAAAATAGAAATAGAGAACGAAGTAACTAGAAAGAGTGTTAGAATCCCCTCTTTTCTATAAGGATCATCTAGAAAGCGGGTCCTTTTGAATGCATTCAGACAGAAAAGCTGACATAGATGTTATGGGTAGAATTTTTTGAATTTTGTTCATATCTTA